TAATATCAGCAAAAGAACGTTCTCCTGTGCTTCCAGACATGCTGAGCTCCACATATTCTTGTACAGTCAAAAGGGGATCGATTCCGTAAAAGATTGGATCAGTAAATGGAAATTCACTGAAAAATTCTTTGTGAGATCGTCAATATTGTACCGAGGGCGTCTTTAGAGTATACCGAATCAGTATAGCTATCCTTCTTCTGACACAGCAACGCACTTTGAATTAGTATTGGAAGGAGGTGCTAAATAATTTCTTTCTTCCTTTACTTGTTCTTTGTTGATGTAAAAGAATGTCCTATTCAATCAATTTCATTTAAAATAATCTATTTCTCGCGATTATGAGTTTAGGGCTAGAAACGAGGATCAGGTAAAATGTGAATCTGATAAGGTAGTTTCTAATAATTCATGAAATTGATTAGAATATTCCCACAATTGTAAGTAAATGTGAGATCTAAAAATCTTTGTTATTCATAGTATTAGAAGCGCTTTTTGTTGAAATCTTTTTTTTTTTTTTTTAGGAATTTGTTAGCCGTCTAGTAACAATTAAGAATAGAAATTCAAATTTTATTTGATAAACGAAAAAGAACAAAGAATGAAATAATTGGAATCACTAATGCATACATTGTTGTATTAGATATTAGATTAGATCGAAACTGAAGGTTCTTTATTGACTAACTACAAAGATGCGGATTTCTAATATGGAAAGATACAAAATAGAACTTCTAAAGCAAAAGAGAATAGAAATGACTAGTCTTATAATATAGTTGAACCAAAACACCTATTTTTTTTTTTGAGTGATCATCTGAGAACTTTTTGTTCTCATTCATTCAAAATAAAATATTATATTATATGAGTGAACCTATTACGGAATCTAATTAGTTAAAATGAAATTAAAATGATTCTAAGATTACTGTTCGCTCTAAAATAGAAAATAGATTCGATACAATAAAAAAAATGATAAAAATAGGAATAATTTTCTAATTTGATTCCATAATGATTCGAAAAGAGTTTCTTTTTCATTTTAAAAACGAAATTACACGACCCAGTTCTTATTATTCGTTTATAAGTTGAGTTGAAAAATGATCCAAGAATGCATTCGCTGATTGCAAACGTGGTATCGGTAGATGTTACAGATGATGAATCAATTTATTTTTATACAGTTGTGACTTTTTCCTTGTTAGTGCTGTCTATAATGATAGATGAATCAAAAACTTTCAATTGGTATTTTTGTTTCTTTCCTATTTTGCAAAAAAGTAAACTCAGGTAAGTACTTTTTTATAAACATATGTATAAAAAGAACATATTTCATTTAGCTCCTTAATGCCTACCATAACTAGTTATTTCGGTTTTCTACTAACGGCTTTAACTATAACCTCAGCTCTATTTATTGGTCTGAGCAAGATACGACTTATTTGAAATTAAGTGCACAATTCATAAAAGTAAATCTTTCCGCAAACTTCTGCGTATTTCTAGTTACTTACGGTGTCAATTGCCAATTATTGATCATTGAGATTCATGGTAATTCGGATTAATATTTAGGTATAGATATTACCTCTTTTTTCTCCTTTCAAACAAATTGAAATGATTGAAGTTTTTCTATTTGGAATCGTGTTAGGCCTAATTCCTATTACTTTGGCTGGATTATTTGTAACTGCATATTTACAATACAGGCGTGGCGATCAGTTGGACCTTTGATTAATTAACATCTCTTTTTTTTATTGACCTCCTCCTTTCTTTAATATCCAGGAGGTCAAATTAAGATTCCTGTTCCAGTTAGTGTTTCAGTCGAATTCGATGGAAGAAGATCTGAATCACGCTCTGTAGGATTTGAACCTACGACATCGGGTTTTGGAGACCCACGTTCTACCGAACTGAACTAAGAGCGCTTTTTTCTCATAAAATATAAGACTGTAAAGAAAAGGATTGGCCCCAATACATCTTGTATGCATACACTATAGGGTATCATAAGAATGATAGATTCTATATGATATGTCCAATGTGAATTGATCTCAAAAAATCCCTCATTACTGCTCAAAAGAGCAGTAATAGGTAGGGATGACAGGATTTGAACCTGTGACATTTTGTACCCAAAACAAACGCGCTACCAAGCTGCGCTACATCCCTTCCATTGGTCTACAGTGTCATTGTAGAGAATTCCTGTCTTGTTTTCCACATCGTTATCGCCTCTATTAAAATCTAGAATTTTTATGTCCATTTCGTGTTTTTGGTCTCATTTAACATATTAACATATAATAATAGTAAAAAACTTCTATCTATATGAAATATGGAACGGAACCCCTAGGAAAAATAAATGAGTTGGGCAATATTGGGGAAGAAAAGGACGTTTTTTTCTGTATAAAAAAAAAGTAAATCTTTTTATTGGATGATTGTACATTTCAATATGTATTATCTTCTGTATTACAAATTACAATAAAATGAAGGAGTTTTTTCAATGAGAGATCTACAAACATACCTTTCTGTGGCACCGGTACTAAGTACTCTATGGTTCGTTTCTTTGGCAGGTTTATTGATAGAGATTAATCGTTTTTTCCCGGATGCGTTGACGTTCCCCTTTTTTTAATTCTAGTTATTGAAGTGGGAAGGAATAAAGAAGATTAGAGATACAATTAAATAGCAGCCCCCCTCTTTTCTCTTTTTTCCCTTTTTAGAATTAGAATAAGGGAGGAAAGAGAAAGAATAAAAGTGCATTCAACGGCTGGGAGATTGGGGTTCAGGTTGGAATTAAATTAATATGAAATTTCTCTGTATTAAACTTCTATGGAAGTCGAATAGAAACTCTGGTTCTAGGGAAAGAGTATTATACAAGATACTTCTATGAAATACTGTACTGTGATTTGAAATATAGTTTAGAAATCTTTCTATCTTATTTCCTATATTGGTTGTAGTGAAATCTTGCATAAGAAGATAGCAAGTTACAAATTCTATTTTTTTCCTTCCTTTCTTCTTTTTCGTTTCGGATTGAAAGAGGAAGAGTTGAGTAAATGAAAAATCCAAAGGAGGTTCATGGCCAAGGGTAAAGATGTGCGAATAGCGGTTCTTTTGGAATGTACCGCTTGTGTTCGAAACGGTGTTAATAAGGAATCAACGGGCATTTCCAGATATATTACTCAAAAGAACCGGCACAATACGCCTAATCGATTGGAGTTGCTAAAATTCTGTCCATATTGTAACAAACATACGATTCACGGGGAGATAAAGAAATAGATCGAAACGAGTACCTGCGCTCTTATCTTACAAGGAAAGGGAAAAAATGACATTATATATATAACATATTTAACATAGTTAAAGATAATTATAAACAAACCAAATCCTATTTATTTATTCTAATTAGAGATACGGCTGAAATAGGATTTTAGGGATAAGAAATAAACTAACCAAACCATGGATAAATCCAAGCGAACTTTTCTTAAATCCAAGCGATCTTTTCGTAGGCGTTTGCCCCCGATCCAATCGGGGGATCGAATTGATTATAAAAACATGAGTTTAATTAGTCGATTTATTAGTGAACAGGGAAAAATATTATCTAGACGAGTGAATAGATTGACCTTGAAACAACAACGATTAATTACTATTGCTATAAAACAAGCTCGTATTTTATCTTTGTTACCTTTTCTTAATAATGAGAAACAATTTGAAAGAACCGAGTCGACCACTAGAACTCCTAGTCTTAGAGCCAGAAAAAGATAGGTTTACTCTTTCTTCACTTGAATTCAAATACCCATCCGAACTCAAAAGCGGATTGGTCTTTTGTTGGAAAAATCCAAGAATCCGAATTGAATTCTCGTGTCGTAAGAAAAAAATAATAATCTGGGAAGAATAAATTTTTTTATTGAACGTGTTGATTCATATTTATTTTGACTACTTTCTCATATTTTATCATATTCTATTCATTCATTTTTATTCGACCTTCCCGGAGTTCATTCTCCGGGCAACTCCGTTTAACCGGTGGATTCCTTCCAACTTACTTCTTTTATGATCTCATTGGAAATCATATAAAGACAATTCCTATTTGAGATAGCTATTTGTGCAAGTATTTTACGATTAAGAAGCAACTGTCTTTTGTACAGATCATTTATTAACCTACTATAACTATAGCATACCCCCCTTTCACGAATTGCTGCATTTATTCGAGTGATCCACAAACGACGAAAATTAATTTTTTGCTTATCCCTATCCCGATGAGCCGAAACCAAAGCTCTTATTTTTTGTTGAGTAATAGTTCGAGTAAGTCTTGAATGAGCCCCCCGAAAGCTTGATGCAAATAAACGAATTTTTGTTCTACGTCTCCGAGCGATATATCCCCGTCTAATTCTGGTCATTGAATAAATGAAACTTTAACGAATAACTAATAGATTTCCTTTCTTTCAGTTATTCTTTTGCCCCTTTCCTAGTATATTAATAACAAAACGGATTTTTCCAATGTATAAACTAAAAATTCCAATGGCTTTGGCTACTATAACCTTCCCAACCACGATTTTTCTAGGCATTTCACCTCGAAATACGATATACTAGGTATTAAAAAAAAAAAAGCATGATAAATAAATAGTGGATTCCTTCGTTTCTATGGTTACTTCTTAAACGGTGAGGTCTTCTCTATACACCGGAGCCTTTACTTCATTTAATCAATGTTATTGCTAACTTGTATAGTTCACATTCTTCGGCTCTACCCATAAATTATCCAGTAATAGGTCTTTCACAACGAGCTCTACCTATACAGTAACGGTATTTAATTATGAAAGTTGGCTGGGTAGCTGACCTTGTTAGTCCGTTCTTGCAAGAGGGGTCTATGTTAACTAAGATTTCCTCCGCTTAATGGATAACCATTTGCTACCAATGGAGAATTGCTTCTCATCTTAAATTGAGGTGAGTGGTTTTACACCAATAGAAACCATAAATTTCATACAAAATAAAAGGAATATGATCAATTATCTTTCTTTTTAGATAATAAAAAAGAAATGTAGTTCATTTTTCCGTTCTATCCTATTTGATCATTTATATTTGAACATTGTTCTCTTTCCTTTGTTCTAGTTCATGATCTGAACGAGTCGCACATACACCCTAGTACATGTTCCTCGACGCTGAGGGCATCCCCGAAGCGCGGGGGATTTTGTGACATTTCTAATTGGCTGTCTTGTATTTCTAATAAGTTGTTTAATCGTTGGCATGTTGAATCATATACATAATGGGCTGGTTTAGATCGATCCTAACCGGATGATTATGAATTACTTTTATTCAATAGAATAGGAAATAAAAATCATTCATCATAGAATATTAAAATGAAACTCGGCAGGGTTAATTTTAAATTACGAATTGACGCGAAATCCAGGCTATTGTCATTCAACCGCTACAAGATCAACAATTCCATAAGCTTGGGCCTCTGTTGCTGACATAAAAACATCTCTTTCCATGTCTTCGGATACAACCCATAAGGGTTTGCCCGTTCTTTGTACATAAACCCTTGTCAGGGTTTCACGTAGTTTCAGCAGTTCTCCCACTTCCAGGATGAATTCTCCCGTTGCTACTTCAGAAAAAGAACCAGCAGGTTGATGGATCATTACCCTGATAATATAAGATAATAAAAGGTTTCTCTAGATGAGGGGAAGATAAAAGAAAGATAAAAGAATAACAAGAAAAAAAAAAGATAGAATCGAACAACCGTACGGGCATTATGCATTGCATACGGCTCTACAAAAAAATTGACCCTTACCTAAAAAAATAGGATCGATCAGACCCCGATAGGTAAATGATCAACTTACCACCCTTCCTTTCGGAGGAATTCAAAAATACTATGATGGCTCCGTTGCTTTATATATTTATTATATTTTTTTGTCTGTGATTTGTCTGTCATTCAGCAATCCCAAAGTTGCTTTTTTGTTTGATCAAATAAACTAAGGAAAAAAGAATCTTGTTTTTTTTTTCGCTCTATACTCTCTAAACTATAAATATTGTTAAGAGACCTCTGGTGTGAAAAAAAGTTTGTGACGCTGAACTGGACTTCCGATAATAAAATAGGAAATACCTTTTTCTCATATTACTCTCTCGATACATAATCTAATCTAATGTTTCGAAAACAAAATTTATTATATCGAATTCAAAGTGCCATGCTATTATTACTTAATATTCATATTTCATATGGCGAAGGCATAGTCTTCTTTTTTCTCTCAAATAAAAGCCTCATTGGCGCCAAGCGTGAGGGAATGCTAAACGTTTGGTAATTTCTCCTCCGACCAGGATAAAAGATCCCATTGAAGCGGCTGATCCCATGCATATTGTATGTACATCTGGTAGCACAAATTGCATAGTATCATAAAGAGCCACCCCCGGTATTACCCATCCGCCAGGAGAGTTTATAAACAAATACAGATCTTTAGTATCATCCTCGATACTAAGATATATCATAAGACCAATAAGTTGATTTGAGATCTCGCTATCAACCTCTTGACCTAAAAAAAGTAATCTTTCTCGATAAAGTCGGTTGATTAGGGTCAAATTGTATCCCCCAGGAACCGTACAGGCGCCTTTTGACGCATACGGTTCAGAAAAAAAAGAGAATCAATGTGTAGATTCCAATACTTTTTCTTTTTTCATAGCAATAACTTATAAGCAATAACTTCTAATAAAAGGATTTTCTTTTCTTTTTCACGAAACATGAGTTTGTGTTCCTTTCTTTATCCTTATATTGATTATATTTATATCCTTATATTTATTATATTTATAACGTATAATAGAAAATAAATTTATCCAATTAACTTTTCATTGATGGATTGTTTCATCGAGATTCAATCCAAATCACGATGTCATTTTCTTGTTCTTAAATGGGCCTCTTTAATCTTTTTAGGTTTATGCTCTACTCCGGGTAAAGATCCGCCCGATTTTGATTTGTACATATAGTACAAATGCTCCCATTACCACTTCTTTTTGTTATCCCTTCTTTTTTTTTCAATTCACGCATTCCGTAAAATAGTTGACGGCTTCATGCATATTACTCGATTGATTGATTAACATAAGAGTTTGAAATAACTTCTACTTACAAAAAAGGATTTTTTTAAGAATAGGAATCCTTTATGATATAAAATAGACTACTTGGTTTTTTTTAAACGGAGCCTGGATACTTCAATGTAGTAGTCCAACTAAGCCAACCATAAATTCTTCTAATTTATAATAGTAATAATAATTCGAATCCCCCCCAAAAATGGATCTAATTGCACTTCACGCTCCAAATTTTTGATGATTCAATGAATCTTTCGTGGGCGAAACAGAGGATATCTCGATTGGGGAGAAAACGGGAAAATCCCATATGACCCAATATATCTGACAAGTCGCACTATATGTCAACCCAAGATGCATCTTCCTCTCCAGGACTTCGAAAAGGTACTTTTGGAACACCAATAGGCATTAAATGAAAGAAAAAAGAACTAAGTACTATATTTTACTTTGATGTGGAAACGTAACAAAGCCTTTATTAAAATTATTGTACTTTAT